TCGACAAATGGGTGACAGTATATTGGCGAATCCCTAGACGTCTCCCATTAAGTCATTCAGACGTTACTGCTCCCTGTGATGTTACTGGGATTATTTACAAGTGGGATTCAAGCTCTTATTTTCGCCACTTTGGCGGCATCCTATATTGGCGAATCCCTAGACGACTCCCATTAAGTATTAGACTTACTGCTCCCTGTGATGTTACTGGTAACAAGTGGGATTCAAGCTCTTATTTTCGCCACTTTGGCGGCATCCTATATTGGCGAATCCCTAGACGACTCCCATTAAGTATTAGACTTACTGCTCCCTGTGATGTTACTGGTAACAAGTGGGATTCAAGCTCTTATTTTGGCCAGCGGCATCATAGACTGGTGACTACTTCTACATCTTAGAAGTGACTTACAACTTAAATCCTTTTTTAAGGGGGGGGCCTCAATGATGAACCTAAATCCTTTCGAGTCGGACGGAAAACGCAAGTTATTTTCTACGATTTCTGATCGATTGCGTTTTGAAAAAAAATACGTGGAAAGGGGCATAATGGTTCTCGAAATTGTGTTGCTAACATTGTTCGAAATTTTAGGGAAACTGGAAGTTTTGCGAACGCTTGGGCTTCCACTGGAAGCGAATGAGGACCTTCTCAGATCAGTCAATACTCAATTTGCGGCGATTCTTCGTATTATTTTCAAAATCAAGAACTTGAAATTCCCGAAGTATGCAGAATTGGACGAAGATCCAACGATCGCAATCACGCAAATTAGTGCAACCCTAGAACAGGCCGATGCGTTAATTGTTGCTGTCAATGAGGTCAGAGCCGATCTCATTTATTGCACTTTTGAAATCCAAAATCTAGTAGTTATTTTTCAAACCAGTACTTCTTTCAAGGCGGGTAATCAAGAAATTGAAAAAGAAGAAAAAAGAAAAAAAGAGAGTTTTATTTTTTTTGTGAGAATAAAAGGCCTAACAACGCACCTCATGTACTGCAGTCATAAACTATATCGTATTTGTCAGGCATTGAGAACCGGCCGGGAAGACGATGATCCAGATGATTCACCGGACAGTGGCATGGAAAACCTGCCGCGGCATCGAAAATAGTATAAATAAATAGAAGTGAATAGTGAATATATTCTATTCACTATTCTATATTCATTCTATTCACTTCTATCTTGTCTTTTTTAACATCGATAAGCAATCGGATTTTATGACAACTTTAGATTTTCCCGCGATTTTTGTACCTTTAGTAGGCCTTGTTTTTCCCGCAATGACCATGTCCTCTTTGTTTCTTGCTGTTCAAAAAAAGAAGATTCTTTAGATCGGAAGGGACAAAACCTCCTACTTTTTTTTTGAAACTTAGACTTCTAGTCTAACACAGCAATGGATTTCCGAAACATAGGGAAAATAGGGTAAGGGTCTAAGATGTGATTTCCGGCGAACATCAAGAAAAAAGCTCTTATGCCTGGAGAAAACCATCTATGAGTAAATGAATTCTAGCTAGTTTTCAATAGGTCAGGGGATGCCTAAAATGAAAGTGGGTGGATATTTATATCCATATGTCATCGGGTCTATTTTAGATCGACCCGATGAATTACTCCTAAAAGTTGGCATCAAACTAGTGCTAGTTGATGAGATATTTATATCGCATATGTCATCGGGTCTATTTTAGATCGACCCGATGAATTACTCCTAAAAGTTGGCATCAAACTAGTGCTAGTTGATGAGAATTGCTTCGGAAAGAAAAAAAGTCAAATCAAAGTCATTGGGGTCTCAATTCCAATAAAATGAAATCAGATCAAGTATGAGTTGGCGATCAGAACATATCTGGATAGAACTTCGAACGGGGTCTCGAAAAGGAAATAATTTTTTCTGGGCCCTTATCATTTTTTTAGGTTCATTAGGATTCTTATTGGTTGGAACTTCCAGTTATCTTGGTAGAAATTGCGTATCTTTTGTTCCATCTGAGCAAATTTTTTTTTTTCCACAAGGGATCGTAATGTCTTTCTACGGGATCGCGGGTCTCTTTATTAGTTTGTATTTGGGGTGCACAATTTCCTGGAATGTAGGGAGTGGTTATGATCGATTCGATAGAAAGGAAGGAGTCGTGTGTATTTTTCGTTGGGGATTTCCTGGAAAAAATCGCCGCCTATTCTTCCAATTCCCTATAAAAGATATTCAATCCCTTAGAATAGAAGTGCAAGAGGGTATTTCGACCCGTCGTGTCCTTTATCTGGATATCAGAGGGCGGGGGGCTATTCCCTTGATCCGTACTGATGAGAGTTTGACTCCACGAGAAATGGAACAAAAAGCCGCGGAATTGGCCTATTTCTTTCGCGTACCAATTGAAGTCCTTTGATAAAAAACTGGGCGGAAGAACGACTCCTTTCTCAGGAGCAGGGAAAAAATGCAAGAATCCTTTTTTTTTCTATAAGATAACTTAACGGAAGTTTCGTCAGAACATTCAGTCGAGCCAAAGCTGACGTATATCGAACAACCCTAAAAGAAAACGCTTTTTTTGAAGTTCCCTATTTCTTGGAAGTGATACTTTAGATGCAGATATAAGATAACTTAACGGAAGTTTCGTCAGAACATTCAGTCGAGCCAAAGCTGACGTATATCGAACAACCCTAAAAGAAAACGCTTTTTTTGAAGTTCCCTATTTCTTGGAAGTGATACTTTAGATGCAGATAAATGATATCCTGGAAATTATTGACTTTTTGCCAATCGACCCTTTTTATCCTTTCGTTTATGTTCTTTCCTAAAGAAGACTGAGTTTTCTTCATAATGATAACTGGTCCATTTCGGTTTTGCCGCTCATTTTTTTGATCATCCCAATATCTTTCTCTCAATTATTTGATTCTATGGGGAATCATTGGCATTTTTTCGAAGTCTGATTTCGGTCATTCATCGAAAGGAGACACTTGTTTGGAATTTGCTGAATCTCAGATTATCTTGATTCTATGGGGAATCATTGGCATTTTTTCGAAGTCTGATTTCGGTCATTCATCGAAAGGAGACACTTGTTTGGAATTTGCTGAATTGAGATATCTGGAAACAACATTTTGGATTCTTTCTTGATGCAAATTCCAAGTGGAGCCTTAGTCTATTTCTGTATTCTTTCTAGATTCAACCAAAATGACAAATCAAATAGATTCATAGGTTTCTTGTGTAGAACTCATGTTTGAAAGAACTATTCACATAGAGTCGACAAATGAAGTGGCTTAATTCAAAATTCACATGGCAAAAAAGAAAGCATTCACTCCTCTTTTGTATCTTGCATCTAGAGTCTTTTTGCTCTCGTGGATTTCTCTCTTATTTATGAAAAGTATGGAATCTTGGATTACGAATCGGGCGAATACGGGTCACTCCGAACTTTTCTGGAATGAGATTCCAGAAAAAAGTCTTCTAGAAAGGTTCCTAGAATTAGAGGAAATCCTTTTCTTGGATGAAATGATCAAGGAATACTCGGAGACATATCTAGAAAAGTTTCCTCTAGGAATCCACAAAGAAACGATCCAATTAATCAAGATACACAACGAGGATCGTATCCATACGATTTTGCACTTCTCGACAAATCTAATCTGTTTTGTTATTCTAAGCGGTTATTCTATTTTAGGTAATGAAGACCTTGTTATTCTTAACTCTTATGCTCAGGAATTCTTCTATAACTTAAGTGATACAGTCAAAGCTTTTTCGATTCTTTTAGTAACGGATTTATGTCTCGGATTTCATTCCCCTCACGGTTGGGAACTAATGATTGGTTCTGTCTACAAAGATTTTGGATTTGTTCATAATGATCAAATTCTATCTGGTCTTGTTTCCACTTTTCCAGTGATTCTCGATAGTCTTTTGAAATATTGGATTTTCCGTTATTTAAATCGTATATCTCCGTCACTTGTAGTTATTTATCATTCAATGAATGATTGCTAACCACCGATAGGAATCGAATGAATTCGAATGTTTCTGACTTTGTAGTTCTACCTAAGCATTCAAAACTTTCTATCCGGAGGATTTTCCTCTTCTAGTATTCCAGGAAAATGATTCCAAAAATAGAGCAGAATCGTGGATAGGGAACTCGACTAGGGACCTACCCAATTTATTGTAGAAATTTTCGGATCAATGATTAGACCATGCAAACTAGAAAGACTTTTTCTTGGATAAAGGAAGAGATTACTCGATCTATTTCCATATCGTTCATGATATATATGATAACTCGGACATCCATTTCAAGTGGATATCCCATTTTTGCGCAACAGGGTTATGAAAATCCACGAGAAGCGACCGGGCGTATTGTATGTGCCAATTGCCATTTAGCTAATAAGCCCGTGGATATTGAGGTTCCACAAGCGGTACTTCCTGATACTGTATTTGAAGCAGTTGTTCGAATTCCTTATGATAAGCAAGTGAAACAAGTTCTTGCTAATGGTAAGAAAGGGGCTTTGAATGTGGGGGCTGTTCTTATTTTACCGGAGGGGTTTGAATTAGCTCCTTCCGATCGTATTTCTCCCGAAATGAAAGAAAAGATAGGTGATTTGTCTTTTCAGAGCTATCGCCCTAATCAAACAAATCTTCTTGTGATAGGGCCTGTCCCGGGTCAGAAATATAGTAAAATCACCTTTCCTATTCTTTCGCCCGATCCCGCTACTAAGAAAGATGTTCACTTTTTGAAATATCCTATCTACGTAGGAGGGAATAGGGGAAGGGGTCAGATTTACCCCGACGGAAGTAAGAGTAACAATACAGTTTATAATGCTACAGGAGCGGGTCTAGTAAGTCAAATCATACGAAAAGAAAAAGGGGGATATGAAATAACCATAACAGATCCATCGGATGGACGTCAAGTGGTTGATATTATCCCTCCAGGCCCAGAACTTCTTGTCTCAGAGGGTGAATCCATCAAATTGGATCAACCATTAACGAGTAATCCTAACGTGGGTGGATTTGGTCAGGGAGATGCAGAACTAGTTCTTCAAGATCCATTCCGTGTCCAAGGTCTTTTGTTCTTCTTG